TTTATTTTATATATATAAATTATTAAAAACGGTTTTATAAAAATTTAAAGGAAATTTATTTATTAATTTATATGTATATATATATATATTAAATATTTAATTTATATATATATATAAATATTAATTTAAATATTTAATTTATTTATATATTTATAATTTAATATTTTATAATTTATGTATTTATAATTATTTTAATTAATTAAATTAAAAAATTAATTTAAATTGATTTATAATGACATTAATTTTTTTAATAATATTACAAGAAAAAAAATAAGAGAAATATTAAAAATTTATTAATTTTTAATAAATATTTAATTTATAAATATTAATGAATAATAAAAATTTAATATAAAAAAAAAAAAAAAAAAATCTATAGAAAAAATAAGAATAATAGATAAATTTTTTATCGTTTTTATAATTTATTATGAATTTATTTTACATATAAATTATAGTATTAAATTTTAATTATTTTAATAATAATTAATTAAATTATATAGTAATTAAAATTAAAAATTTAAGAAATTAAGATTTAGTAATATAAAAATTAATAACTAATTTTGTGCCAGCAGTTGCGGTTAAACAAAAGTTAAATTAAATTATTTCAATATTTAATTAATAAATAATTAATTAAAAAAATATTAAATTATTAGTAAAATTTTAATTTAATTAAATTTTATATATTATTTATGATTTAATAAATTTAAAAATAAACTAGGATTAGATACCCTATTATTATAAATTTAATTTAAAATATTAAAATAGTAAGTAATATATTATTGAAACTTAAATAATATGGCGGTATTTTAGTTCATTTAGAGGAATCTGTCTAATAATTGATAATCCACGAATAAATTTACTTAATTTATAATTTTGTATATCATTGTTAAAAAAATATTTTTAAATAAATATAATATTTTAAAATTTAAAGTAAAAATTAATTCAGATCATGATGCAGATTATAATTAAGATTAAGATGGATTACAATAAAAATATTTAAATGGAAAAAATTTTGTAAAATTTGATTGAAGGTGGATTTAAATGTAATTTTAATTAATTTATTAAAATGATTAAAAATTGAAATATGTACATATTGCCCGTCACTTTCATTTAAAAATTGAAATAAGTCGTAACAAAGTAGAGGTACTGGAAAGTGTTTCTAGAATGAACAAATTAGAGCTTGTTAAGTATTTCATTTACATTGAAAAGAAATTAAATATAATTAATTAATTTGAGGGGGAAAATTAATAAATATAATAATAATAAAAAATTTTTAATATTGGGGGATATTGAAGTATTTTTTAAGGAAAAATAAAAAAAATTATAGTTAATTAGTATTGTAAAATAAATTTGAAATAAATGAAAATAAATTATTTTAAAAGTAATTTTTATTTAGTGTATCTTGTGTATCAGAGTTTATTAAAAAATATTTTTTAATAAAAAAAATCTCGAATTTAAAAGAGTTAATTAATTATAAAATTTAATGTTGAATAATTATTTTAAATAATTAATTAGAAATGAAATGTTAATCGTTTTTAAATATATCTAGTTTTTTTAGAAATAAATTTAATTTAAAATTTAAAAAATTTTATTAAAAATTTTATTAATAATAAAATATTTAAAATTAAATATATTAAGGGATAAGCTTTAATGTAAAAATTTATAATTAAAAATTAAATTAAATAAAAATTTTAAAATTTATATTGTTTAAAAATTATAATTTATTATAAAAAAATTTTATTAAAAATAAAATTTAATAAAAATAATTTAATTTTATATAAAATAATAATTTTTAATAAAAAAAAATTAGTAATAATGATAAAATTAGTATATTAAAATAAAAATAAATAAAAATAATAATTAAAATTAAATTAAAGGAATTCGGCAAATATATATATTCACTTGTTTATCAAAAACATGTCTTTTAGAAAATAATTTAAAGTCTAATCTGCCCACTGATAATTATATTAAAGGGCTGCAGTATATTGACTGTACAAAGGTAGCATAATCAATAGTCTTTTAATTGAAGACTTGTATGAAGGATTTGATGAGATATAGACTGTCTCTAGTTTATTATTATAGAAATTAATTTTTTAGTTAAAAAGCTAAAATTTTTTTAAAAGACGAGAAGACCCTATAGAGTTTTATATTTATTTTATTTAAGATTATATTTATAATTAAAAATTAAAAATAAAATAAATATTTTGTTGGGGTGATAAAAAAATTAAAATAACTTTTTTTAACAAATAACAAAAATAATTGAAAAATTGATCCATAATTTATGATTAAAAGAAATAATTACCTTAGGGATAACAGCGTAATATTTTTTTTTAGTACAAATAAAAAAAAAAGTTTGCGACCTCGATGTTGGATTAAGATAAAATTTAAATGCAAAAGTTTAAAATTTTGATCTGTTCGATCATTAAAATCTTACATGATCTGAGCTCAAACCGGTGTGAGCCAGGTTGGTTTCTATCTTTAGAATTATAAAATATTTTAGTACGAAAGGATCAAATATTTTTAATAATTAAAATTAAATTGAATATTAATAAAGTTAATTATACTATTTTGACAGAAAAATGTGATGATTTTAGAAGTCATAAATGTATAATTAAGTTATATGAATAGTAAATGATAGTTATAGATTTATATAATATTTTTATTGGGATTTTAATTTTATTAATTGGGGTATTAATTGGTGTGGCTTTTTTAACTTTATTAGAACGAAAGGTTTTAGGTTATATTCAAATTCGTAAAGGTCCAAATAAAATAGGAATATTGGGAATTTTACAACCTTTTTGTGATGCTATTAAATTATTCACTAAAGAACAAGTTTATTTAAATTATTCAAATTATTTTTCTTTTTATTTTTCTCCTATTGTTAGATTTACTTTATCTTTAATGATTTGAATAATAATTCCTTATTTATTTAATATAATTACGTTTAATTTAGGGTTGTTGTTTTTTTTATGTTGTACAAGAATTGGTGTATATACTTTATTAATTGCTGGTTGATCATCTAATAGAAATTATTCTTTATTGGGGGGGATACGAGCAGTAGCTCAAACTATTTCATATGAAGTGAGTTTATCTTTAATTATAATATCTAGTATTATTTTAATTATAGATTTTAATATAATTAAATTTACTGAATTTCAATATATAGTTTGATTTTTAGTTTTAATATTTCCTTTAAGAATATGTTTTCTATCATCTTTAATAGCTGAAACTAATCGTACACCTTTTGATTTTGCTGAAGGTGAAAGAGAATTAGTTTCAGGATTTAATACTGAATATAGAAGAGGGGGATTTGCTTTAATTTTTTTAGCTGAGTATTCAAGAATTTTATTTATAAGTTTATTATTTATTATTTTATATATGGGTGGATATGAATTGAATTTAATATTTTATTTAAAATTAGTTTTTTTATCTTTTTTTTTAATTTGAGTTCGAGGGACATTACCTCGTTATCGTTATGATAAATTAATATATTTATGTTGAAAAAGATATTTACCTATTTCATTAAATTATTTATTATTTTTTATAGGATTAAAAATAATTTTAAGTTATAAAATTAATTTAGTATAAATTAATAGAATAATAATTCTTTCTTAAGTTTTCAAAACAAATGCTTATGTACAAGCTCATTAATTTAAATTAATTAAAAATTAAAAATTAATTTATCTCAAATTTTATTTAAAATTGGGTTAATAATAAAATAAGAAAAATAAATTAAAGTTAATAATTGACCAGTAATAATATAAGGAGCTTCAACGGAACGAGCTCCAATTCATGTTAAAAGAATAATAGTTGTAATTATAAATCAAAATAAAATTTGATTTAAAGGATAAAATTGAATTCCTTGAATCTTTTTATTAAAAGTAAATGGTAAAATAATTAAAATTAAAATTGATATAACTAAGGCAATTACTCCTCCTAGCTTATTTGGAATAGAACGTAAAATAGCATAAGCAAATAAAAAATATCATTCTGGTTGAATGTGAATGGGGGTAACTAGAGGATTAGCTGGGATAAAATTATCTGGATCTCCTAATAAATAAGGATTAATTAAAGATAAAAATGTTAGGAATGAAATTAAAATAATAAATCCAATTAAATCTTTGAAAGTAAAAAATGGATGGAAAGGAATTTTATCTAGATTTCTATTAATTCCTAAAGGATTATTAGATCCAGTTTGATGGAGGAATAATAAGTGAATTATAGTTAATATTAAAACAATAAATGGAAATAAAAAATGGAATGTATAAAATCGAGTTAAAGTAGCATTATCAACTGCAAATCCTCCTCAAATTCAATTAACTAGTATAGTTCCTAAATATGGAATTGCAGAAAGTAAGTTAGTAATTACTGTAGCTCCTCAAAAAGATATTTGTCCTCAAGGTAAAACATATCCTATAAAAGCAGTAGCTATTAATAAAAATAAAATAATAACTCCTACTATTCAGGTAAATTTTAAATTAAATGATTCATAATAAATTCCACGACCGATATGAAGGTAAATACAAATAAAAAAGAATGAAGCTCCATTAGCATGTAAAGTTCGAATTAGTCAACCATAATTAACATTTCGACAAATATAATTAACACTATAAAAAGCTAATTCAATATTTGCGGTATAATATATAGTTAAAAATAATCCTGTAACAATTTGAATTATTAAACATAATGCTAATAATGATCCAAAATTTCATCATGATGAAATATTTGAAGGAGTTGGTAAATCAATTAATGATCCATTAATGATTTTAATAATTGGATGAGTTTTACGAATAGGTTTGAAAAAATTTATCATTAGTTAAATGAACGTAAAGGACCAAAAAAAATATTTGTAATTTTTACTACTGCAATAAGTGTAATAAATAAATAAATAATTATTATTATTATTAAGAAATAGGTTTGTTCATTATATAATTTAGTTAAATTAAAATTATATTCATTATTAAAAAATAATAAATTAAAAAAATTATTTATTTCATCGTTAAATGAAAAGTTTATTCAATTAAGATTATTTTTAAAATAAAATCTTATTCTAATAATTATAAAAATAAAAATAAAATAAAAAGATTTATTAATAAAGGAAAATTTAAATAATTCATTAGAGGCAACTCTTGATACATAAATAAATAAAACTAATAAACCCCCTAAAAAAATTAAAAATAAAATATAAGAAAATCAATAAGTATTAATAATTATTCCTGTAATAAGACAAGTTAAAAAAGTTTGAATTAAAATTAATAATCCTATTGAAAGGGGATGTTTGATAAAAAATAAAAAAATAGAAATAAAAACTATTAATAAAGATAAAAATATTTTTAAAATTTCAAAGAATAGTTTATAAAAATAATAATTTTGGAGATTATAGATAAAGAAAATCTTTTTCTTTGAAGTTTTTAAAGAAAAATTCTTATTTTTGATTTACAAGACCAAAGTTTTTTTTAAACTATAAAAACTTATTTTATTTTTGAAATGATAAATATGAGATTAATTATTGTTATTATATTTATAGTTGGAAATATAATTTTTGTTTCTAAACATAAACATTTATTAATTGTTTTAATAAGATTAGAATTTATAGTATTAAGAAGTTTTTTTTTATTATTAATATATTTAATAATAATTAATTATAATTTATATATACTAATAGTTTTTTTAGTTTTTTCGGTTTGTGAGGGGGCATTAGGGCTATCTATTTTAGTATCAATAATTCGAACTCATGGTAATGATTATTTTCAAAGTTTTAATTTAATTTAAATGATAAAATATTTAATAATAATAATATTTATAATACCTTTATGTTTAAAAAAAAATATATTTTGATTGGTTCAAATATTATTAATATTTATAATAGTAATATTTATAAATATAACTATTTCTGTTATGAATTTTTGTAATTTAAGATATATATTTGGGTGTGATATAATTTCTTATGGTCTAATTTTATTAAGAATTTGAATTAGAAGATTAATAATTATAGCAAGAGAAAGATTATATAAAAATAAGTTTTATATAAATTTATTTATTTTAAATATTATTTTTTTATTATTTATATTGTATTTAACTTTTAGTGTTATAAATTTATTTTTATTTTATTTATTTTTTGAGAGAAGATTAATTCCAACATTAATATTAATTATTGGTTGAGGGTATCAACCTGAGCGTATTCAAGCAGGAATATATTTATTATTTTATACTTTATTTGCTTCTTTACCTTTGTTAATAGGAATTTTTTATATTTATCAAGAAATAAATTATATAATAATATATTTTTTAAAATTTTATGATTTTAATTTATTTATACTTTATTTATGTTTAATTTTAGCTTTTTTAGTGAAAATACCTATATATTTTATTCATTTATGACTACCAAAAGCTCATGTGGAAGCTCCTATTTCTGGTTCTATGATTTTAGCTGCAATTATATTAAAATTAGGGGGATATGGACTTTTACGTATTATAATTATTTTACAGAAAATTAATTTTAAGGTAAGTTATATTTGAATTGTGATTAGATTAATTGGGGGTTTTTATATTAGATTAAAATGTTTTTGTCAAATTGATATAAAATCATTGATTGCTTATTCTTCTGTTGCTCATATAAGAGTAGTAATTGGTGGAATTATAACAATAAATTATTGAGGGTTTATAGGTTCATATATTTTAATAATTGGACATGGTTTATGTTCTTCTGGAATATTTTGTCTTTCAAATATAAATTTTGAACGATTAAATAGACGAAGTTTATTTATTAATAAAGGGATAATAAATTTTATACCTTCAATAAGATTATGATGATTTTTATTAATATCTTCTAATATAGCAGCTCCTCCATCCCTAAATTTAATAGGAGAAATTAGTTTAATTAATAGATTGGTAAGATGATCTTGATTAAGAATAATTATATTAATGGGTATTTCTTTTTTWAGTGCGGGGTATAGTTTATATTTATATTCTTATACACAACATGGAAAATATAATATAGGAGTTTATAGATTTTATGGGGGAACTTCTCGAGAATATTTAATATTAATATTACATTGATTACCTTTAAATATTTTAGTTTTAAAAATTGATTATAGAATAATTTGATTTTACTTAAATAATTTAAAATAAAATATTGATTTGTGGAGTCAAAAATATGATGAAATCATTTTAGGTTATTAATAAATATTCTATTTGTTTTATTAGATTTTTTTTTTTATTTTTTTTTATATTATTAAATTTTTTTATGATAATTTATTTTATTATGAATAATATAATTTTATTTTTAGAATGAGAAATTATTTCTTTTAATTCAGTTAGAATTGTTATATCTATTTTATTGGATTGAATATCTTTATTATTTATAATATTTGTTTCATTAATTTCTTCTTCAGTTATTTATTATAGAAAGAGATATATAAGATCAGAATTAAATTTAAATCGTTTTATTATTTTAGTTTTATTATTTGTTTTTTCAATGATTTTATTAATTATTAGACCTAATATAATTAGAATTTTTTTAGGGTGAGATGGACTTGGATTAGTATCTTATTGTTTAGTAATTTATTATCAAAATATTAAATCTTATAATGCGGGTATATTGACGGCTTTATCAAATCGAGTTGGTGATGTAATAATTTTAATATTAGTATCTTGAATATTAAATTATGGAAGATGAAATTATATTTTTTATTTAAATTTAATGAGAAGAGATTTTTCTATAAAAATTATTGGTTTATTAGTTATTATTGCAGCTATAACTAAAAGAGCTCAAATTCCTTTTAGTTCTTGATTACCTGCGGCTATGGCTGCTCCTACTCCGGTTTCTGCTTTAGTTCATTCTTCTACTTTAGTAACTGCTGGAGTATATTTATTAATTCGATTTAATAATTTATTAATTGATATAGTTTTTTTAAAAATTTTATTATTATTATCTGGGTTAACTATAATAATGGCTGGGATTTGTGCTAATTATGAATTTGATTTAAAAAAAATTATTGCATTATCAACTTTAAGACAATTAGGTTTAATAATAAGAATTTTAAGAATAGGATTTTATGATTTAGCTTTTTTTCATTTATTAACTCATGCTATATTTAAAGCTTTATTATTTATATGTGCTGGAGCTATTATTCATATAATAAATGATAATCAGGATATTCGAATAATAGGGGGAATTAGATTATATGTTCCTTTAACTTCTCTATGTATAAATATTTCTAATTTAGCTTTATGTGGTATTCCTTTTTTAGCTGGATTTTATTCTAAGGATATAATTTTAGAAATAGTTAGATTAAGAAATTTAAATTTATTAATTTTTTATTTATATTATTTTTCTACAGGTTTAACAATATTTTATACTATTCGTTTATTAATATATTTAATAGTAAATAATTTTAATTTATTGAGAGTTTATAATTTATATGATGAAGATTATGTAATATTAAAAAGTATATTTATTTTATTATTTATAAGATTAGTTTCGGGGAGATTTTTAAGTTGATTAATTTTTTATTATCCTTATATAATTTATTTGCCATTTTCATTAAAAATAATAGTAATTTATGTGAGATTAATGGGTATATTGTTAGGTTTATTAATTAGAAATATAAAAATTTATTCTTTAAATAAGTTTTTAATATTTTATAATTTTAGATTATTTTCTACGGTAATATGATTTATACCTAGTTTATCTACTTATGGTTTAAGATATTATTTTTTAAATTTAGGGCAAATTTTAAGTAAGAATATTGATATGGGTTGAAGAGAAGTTTATAGAGGTCAAGGATTTTATAAAATTATTAAGTATTATTCTTTAATTAATAATATTTATCAAATAAATAATTTTAAAATTTATTTATTTAGATTTATTTTATGGGTAATAATTTTTATTATTATAATTATAATTTATTTAAATAGCTTAAAATTTAAGAGTGTAATATTGAAGATATTAAGGTGATTGATTAATCTTTAAATATATATATATATATATATATATATATATATATATATATATATATATATATATATATATATATATATATATATATATATATTTATAAAAAAAAAATTTTTTATTATTACAATGAAAATGTAATGTTTTAATTAAACTATATAAATAAAGAAATATTAATGATTTTAATCACTATAAATTAAGTTAGCAGCTTAATTATTATATATTTCTAATTGGAATTTATATTCAATTTTATCATTAACAGTGATATACCTCTATTTTGGTTTCAATTAATAAATAAGGAGTTAATAAACTCTATCTTTTAAGTCGAAATTAAATGCAAATTGCTTCTTATTTAATTATAATATAAGATAAATTGATTAATTCAATATTTTTTAAATGCAAATTAAATGTTTTAATTAAACTATAATCCTTATTAATTTGTTCAATTTAATATATTTTGATTTCATTCATGATAAAGTCCAATTAATAATATAATAATAAATAAAAAACTAATTTTAAATCAAGTTAAAAAGTTAACTATTAAAAATGTTGAAATTATAGGAAAAATTAATGCGATTTCTACATCAAAAATTAAAAAAATTATTGTAATTAAAAAAAAATGTAATGAAAATGGAATACGAGCTAAAGATATAGGGTCAAATCCACATTCAAATGGGGTACATTTTTCTCGATCAAGAAATGATTTTTTTGAAATTACGAATGAAAGTAAAATAAAGATATTTGCAATAGTAATTATAATAAATGATATTATTAATAATAAGTTAATTATTTATATTAATAAAATATTAAACTTTTTGATTGGAAGTCAAATATACTAAATATATTATATAAATGGTTAATTAATTAATTACCTCATCAGTAAATTGAAATATAAAGAAATAATCATACTACGTCTACAAAATGTCAATATCAAGCTGCTGCTTCAAATCCAAAATGATGGTTATTAGAGAAATGATTTTCTAAGTGTCGAATAAAACATGTTAATAAAAAAATAGTTCCGATAATTACATGAAGACCATGGAAACCAGTTGCTATAAAAAATGTTGACCCATAAACTCTATCTGCAATAGTAAATGGTGCTTCAATGTATTCATAAGCTTGAAGAATAGTGAAGTAAATTCCTAATAATACAGTAATTAATAAACTTTGAGAAGTTTGAGTGAAATTATTTTCTATTAAAGCGTGATGGGCTCATGTTACAGTAATTCCTGAGGTAATAAGAATAATAGTATTAAGTAAAGGAATTTGAAAGGGATTAAATGGAGTAATTCTTATTGGGGGTCATATAGATCCAATTTCAATATTAGGAGATAAACTTCTATGAAAAAAAGCTCAAAAAAAGGAGATAAAAAAAAAGATTTCTGATACAATAAATAAAATTATTCCTCAACGAAGTCCTTTAGTAACTAAGATAGTATGTTTACCTTGAAATGTTCCTTCTCGACAAATATCTCGTCATCATTGATATATAGTTAATAAAACAATAATATAACCTAAAATTAAAATATTTATATTAAAATTATGAAATCATTTAACTAATCCAGTAACTAAGGTTATTACACCAATAGCTCCTGTTAGGGGTCAAGGTCTATAATCAACTAAATGATATGGGTGATTGTGATTTAAAGTCATTAATTAACTTCTCTAGAATAAAGAGTTCTTAAAATAGTAATTACATATGATTGAATAATTGCAACTGCAGTTTCTAAAATTAATAATAAAATTTGAATGATAATTAAAATAATTAATAAATAATTTGATATATTAGTTCCAGTATTACTTAATAAAGTTAAAAGTAAATGTCCTGCAATTATATTAGCTGTTAAACGAACAGCTAATGTTCCGGGTCGAATAATATTACTAATTGTTTCAATTAATACTATAAAAGGTATAAGAATAGTGGGAGTTCCTTGAGGAATTATATGAATAAATATATGTTGAGTATTATTAATTCAACCATAAATTATAAATCTTAATCATAAGGTTAAAGATAAAGAAAGAGATATATTTAAATGACTTGTACTTGTGAAAATATATGGAAATAATCCTAAGAAATTATTAAATAAAATAAAAAAAAATAATGAGATAAAAATAAAGGTTGATCCGTTAAATCTATTTGATCCTAGTAATGTTTTAAATTCATTATGAAGTTTATTTGAAATAAAGTTTCAAAAAATAAAATGACGATTAGGAATTAATCAAAATGAATATGGGATAAATATTAATCCAATAAAAGTTCTAATTCAATTAATAGATAAATTAAATAAATTTGTAGATGGATCAAAAATTGAAAATAAATTATTTATCATTTTCAGAATAAATTATTTTTTAGTTTAATAAAATTTTTATTTAAGTTATTATTATTATCATTTTTATAATTAAAAATATAATAATTTATAATATTAAAAATAATAAAAATAATAATAAAAAAAATTAGAGATAAAATTCAATTAATAGGTATTATTTGAGGAATAAAAGAATATTACTAAAGTAATAATTTAAATTTGACATATTTATGTTATAAATTAACTAATTCTTTCATTAGAAGTAATTGCTAATTTACTATATAATGGTTTAAGAGACCAGTACTTGCTTTCAGTCATCTAATGAATAATTATTGATTCAATTAATAAAATTTTTAATTGAAATTCTTTCAATTACAATAGGTATAAAACTATGGTTAGCTCCACAAATTTCTGAGCATTGACCAAAAAAAATTCCTGGTCGATTAATAAAAAAACTTGTTTGATTTAAACGACCAGGATTAGCATCTACTTTTACTCTTAAAGATGGAATTGTTCAAGAATGAATTACATCAGTTGCTGTAATTAGAATTCGAATTTGATTATTTATAGGTAAAACAATTCGATTGTCAACATCTAATAATCGAAAATTTGAAATATCATCAGAAGATTGGATTATATAAGAGTCAAATTCAATATTATTAAAGTCTGAATATTCATAACTTCAATATCATTGATGACCAATTGATTTTAATGTAATTAAAGGATTATTTAATTCATCTAAAAGATATAAAAGACGAAGAGAGGGTAAAGCAATAAAAATAAGAGTAATAGCAGGAAGAATAGTTCAAATTAATTCAATTATTTGATTTTCGAGTAAAAATCGATTAGTATATTTATTAAAAAATAAACTAATTATTAAATGAGATACTAAAATTGTAATTATAATTAAAATAATTAAAGTATGATCATGAAAAAAAATAATTTGTTCTATTAAAGGAGAAGCTCTATTTTGATAATTAAGATTCGATCAAGTTGCCATTTCTAAAAAAAGGATAATCCTTTATAAATGGGGTTTAAATCCATTACATATAGTCTGCCATATTAGAAATTACTTAAAATAGGTAATTCATTATAAGAATGTTCAGCTGGAGGTAAATTTTGATATCATTCAATAGAAGATGATATATTTAAGGAAAATAAAATAATTTGTTTGTTAATTATAGATTCTCAAATAATAAGAATAATTATAATTATTGAAAATAAAGAAATATAAGAGCCAAAAGATGAAATGATATTTCATGAAATAAATCTGTCAGGATAATCTGAATATCGTCGAGGTATGCCTGCTAAACCTAAAAAATGTTGGGGAAAGAAAGTTAAATTAACTCCAATAAATATTGAAATAAATTGAATTTTTAATAAATAAGGATTTATTATTAATCCTGTAAAAAGAGGGTATCAATGTACAAATCCTCCAAAAATAGCAAAAACTGCTCCTATAGAAAGAACATAATGAAAATGGGCTACTACATAATAAGTGTCATGAAGAGTAATATCAATAGAAGAATTAGCTAAAACTACACCAGTAAGTCCTCCAACTGTAAATAAAAAAATAAATCCTAATCTTCATAATATAGAAGGTCTATAATTAATTTGTGTACCGTGTAAGGTGGCTAATCAACTAAAAATTTTAATTCCTGTTGGGACAGCAATAATTATAGTAGCTGAAGTAAAATAAGCTCGAGTATCAATATCTATACCTACAGTAAATATATGATGAGCTCATACAATAAACCCTAATAATCCAATTGCTATTATAGCATAAATTATTCCTAAACATCCAAAAGTTTCTTTTTTTCCTCTTTCTTGAGAAATTATATGAGAAATTATTCCAAATCCCGGTAAAATTAAAATATAAACTTCTGGATGACCAAAAAATCAAAATAAATGTTGGTAAAGAATAGGATCTCCTCCTCCAGCAGGGTCAAAAAATGAAGTATTTAAATTTCGATCTGTTAATAATATAGTAATAGCTCCCGCTAATACAGGTAAAGATAATAATAATAATAAAGCAGTAATACCTACTGATCATACAAATAAAGGTATTTGATCAAATGATATATTATTAACTCGTATGTTAATAATTGTTGTAATAAAATTAATAGCTCCTAAAATTGATGAAATACCAGCTAAATGAAGGGAAAAAATAGCTAAATCTACAGAAGAGCCTCCATGAGCAATATTAGATGAAAGTGGGGGATAAACTGTTCATCCTGTTCCAGCTCCATTTTCAACAATTCTACTTGAAATAAGTAAAATTAAAGAGGGGGGAAGGAGTCAAAATCTTATATTATTTATTCGAGGGAAAGCTATATCAGGAGCCCCTAATATTAAAGGTACTAATCAATTACCAAATCCTCCGATTATAATAGGTATAACTATAAAAAAAATTATAATAAAAGCATGAGCTGTAACAATAGTATTGTAAATTTGATCATCTCCAATTAATGATCCAGGATTTCCAAGTTCAGTTCGAATTAATAAACTAAGAGATGTTCCTACTATTCCTGCTCAGATTCCAAAAATAAAATATAAAGTTCCAATATCCTTATGATTTGTTGAAAAAAGTCATTTTCGCAAATAAAAATAATAAAATGGCTGAGTTATAAGCGATAAATTGTAAATTTATTAACGAGAATTTTCTCTTTTATTAAGTCTTATATTCAAATAAATGATATAAAATTGCAAATTTTATGGTGTAAAATATACTAAGGCTTAAAGAAATATTCTTTATAGATAATTTTGAAGATTATTAGTTTATAATTAACTTAAAACCTTAAAAAAAAAAAGTTCTAATAATTATACCTAATAAAGAAATAAAATTAAAAAAATAAATATAAATTAAAGTATTATTTTTTATAAAAATTTTAAATCATTTTAATTTAAAAGAAAAAAATATTAAAGAAGAATATATAATTCGAATATATACAAATAATAAAATTAAACTTGATATAATAAATGTAAATGAAATAATAATAAAATTATTATTTAATAAATAATTAATAATTAATCATTTAGGAAAAAATCCTAAGAATGGAGGTAAACCACCTAAAGAAAGAAAATTAATTATAATTGAAATTTTAATTAAAAAATTTATGTTAAAAAAAAATAATTGATTAATAAAAAAAATATTAATAATATAAAATAGAAAACATATAATAAATGAAAAAATTGAATAAAAAATAAAATAAATTAATCATAAATTTTCACTAATAATTATAGCTGAGAGTATTCACCCTAAATTATTAATAGATGAAAATGCTATTAATTTACGAATTGAAATTTGATTAAAACTTCCAATAGCTCCAATTAATACATTAAAAATTATAATAAAATATAAAAAATTAAAATTTAAATAATATGATAATAAAATTATAGGGGTAATTTTTTGTCAAGTTATTAAAATAAAACAATTAAATCAAGAAATTCCATCTATAATATTAGGAAATCAAAAATGAAAAGGAATAGAGCCTATTTTTATAAGTATAGCTGAATTAATAATGATAGAAAAAAAATTATTAAAATAAAAATTTTTTATTAAAAATAAATTTAATAAAATTGCAAATAAAAAATTAATTGAGGCAATAGATTGAGTAAGAAAATATTTTAATGAAGCTTCTGAATTTAATAAATTATTGGGGGTTATTATAAGGGGGATGAAGCTTAATAAATTAATTTCTAACCCAATTCAACATCCTAATCAGGAATTAGAAGAAATTGAAATTAAGGTTCTAAAAAATAAAATAAATAAAAAAAATATTTTATTAGAGTTTTGAATAATTAAAATTAAAAATAAGAATTAAAATTCTAATGTGAAATTTATTCATATTATAAAATTATATTTTAGTGTAAGATGCACAATAATTTTTGAAGTTATTAGATATAGTTTAATTCTATAAAATATAATAAAGGTAAAAAAATTACATAATTTATCCTATCAGAATAATCCTTTTAATCAGGCACTTTATTAATTTTAAAAAAAAGGGATTTCCTATATATTTGGGGTATGAACCCAAAAGCTTTATTTAGCTTATTTTTAA